ATACAGTCACATGGATGGTAAATGCGTGAATATGGTGGACTAAAAAATCTGCGGTTCCTAATGGAATAGGTAGCAAAGCGACTTTGCCGCCTACAGCGACTAACTCGCCACCTCCCCACGTTAAGCTGGTACTTGTTGTTGCACCAGGAGCTGTTACGCCAGGTGCGTTAGCATGGATATTTTGTACCCATTGAGCAAAGATGGGTTGTAATTGTATGGCAGTATCCGAAAACATATCTTGGGGACGGCCTAAAGCACTCATGGTATCATTATGAATGTACAAGCCAAAACTGTGAAAACCAAGAAATATACATACCCAGTTAAGGTGCGATATGATTGCATCGCGGTGTCTAAGGACGCGATCTAATAGATCGTTGTACCGAGTAGTTGGATCATAGTCTCTTACCATAAAAATGGCTGCATGTGCAGCAGCACCAACTATTAGAAACCCGCCAATCCACATGTGGTGTGTGAACAAGGAAAGTTGTGTACCATAGTCAGTAGCTAGGTATGGATAGGGGGGCATAGAGTACATATGATGAGCTACAACAATAGTTGTAGAGCCTAACATAGCGAGGTTAAGAGATAATTGAGCATGCCATGACGTTGTTAGGATTTCATAGAGACCCTTATGGCCTTGTCCTGTAAATGGGCCCTTATGAGCCTCCAAAATATCTTTAAGTCCATGACCAATACCCCAGTTGGTCTTATACATATGACCCGCGATCAAGAAAAGAATAGCAATAGCTAAATGATGGTGCGCAATATCGCTCAACCATAGGCCCCCGGTTATTGGATCTAATCCTCCGCGAAAACTAAGAAATTCCGCGTATTTGGACCAATTCAAGGTGAAAAAAGGAGTTGCCCCTTCGGCAAAACTAGGATAAAGTTGAGCCAAAAGGTCACGATTCAAGATAAATTCATGAGGAAGTGGTATCTCCTTAGGATCAACCCCAGCGTCGAGAAATTGGTTAATCGGTAAAGATACATGAATTTGGTGTCCCGCCCAAGAAAGAGACCCAAGTCCTAATAACCCCGCTAAGTGGTGATTCAACATGGATTCTACATCTTGGAACCAGGCCAATTTGGGAGCGGCTTTGTGATAATGGAACCAACCCGCAAAAAGCATTAACGATGCAAAAATCAATGCACCGATTGCGGTACAATACAGTTGTAATTCACTAGTTATTCCGGAAGCTCGCCAAATCTGAAAAAACCCGGAGGTTATTTGGATTCCTCGGAAACCCCCACCTACATCACCATTCAAAATTTCTTGCCCTACTATTGGCCAAACTACCTGAGCACTAGGTCCAATGTGAGTAGGATCGCTTAGCCATGCTTCATAATTGGAAAAACGGGCACCGTGGAAGTACATGCCACTCAACCAAAGAAAGATAATGGAGAGTTGGCCAAAATGAGCACTAAAGATTTTTCGAGAGATCTCCTCCAAATCACCAGTATGACTATCGAAATCGTGAGCATCAGCATGTAGGTTCCAGATCCAAGTGGTAGTATCAGGGCCCTTAGCTAATGTTTTTGAGAAATGCCCGGGTCTGGCCCATTCCTCAAAAGATGTTTTTACAGGATCCCTATCCACAACAATTTTAACTTCTGATTCCGGTGAACGAATAATCATTAAGTCCTCCTCTTTCCGGACAAGACATACAAAGAGACCTGCCAACTGTCTTTTTAGTGAATCTTTGAAAGATAGATATTATGATTAGCCTTTTTCTTTACTATCTACCGTCCTTCTATTTTTTTTTTAGTTATTCACTGGAGCAATTATATATTGAAGTCAATCCGAGGCAAGTGTTCGGATCTATTATGACATAAGAATTAGGTGCCTAACGGACAACGGTTATCCGGGAAAATTATTTCCCGACGTAATAAATTTTTTTAAGAAGCTAGTGTATTTTTTTTTTAGAGTATAAGTCCCTATCTATTTAGAGTATAAGTCCCTATCTACATCTACTTTCCTTGAGTGAGCATAATATAGATTTTTTATTCGATTCCAAATTCCAAGATAACTCATTAGAATTTGGAATAAGACCACCCTGATATATATATTAGGCAGGAATGACCCCTTTTATTTGCTTTATTCTCTTCTGTTCTAGAGCCCATCCCTATTGTTTATCCTTATGAAATTTGATATAAAATCGAAGGTAGAAGAAAAGGATATAATGAAATTCTTGATTCGATCTTCCCCCCTAAATTATTTGATTAATAGATCAACAACCAAATCACCTTTTTTCCGAAAAAGTAGAGTGCCCTTATTCAAATTCAAAGCGCTTCGTAATCTTCAACCAGTTCTGTGCTTCAATATAATTTCCCGGAGTAAGCCCTATAGCTTGTTTCCAATACTCAGCAGCTTGATCAAACCAAGCTTCCGCAATTTCCGAATCACCCTGTAGAATGGCCTGTTCTCCTCGGTCGGAATAGGCATTTCCTTCCCCTAGAACCGTACTTGAGAGTTTCCTACCTCATACGGCTCAGAAATTCCTATCTTTATTTCCCCTATCTTAACTGAATTCGATTTCTCAAAAATCGATCCAATTTCTTCTTGGGTTAAGCAGAAGAAGTTAATTACCTAAGTTTCAAACCCTAATTTTGATCAATAATCAGTTTGATCTTTTCTCCCACCTTCAGAAGAATGAAGCATAGATAGACCTATATCCTTCGTTCGAATTTTCTGAAAGGTAACTATCTCGGTTTCGTTTCTTTCATATATGAAATTTCTATAGAATCCTTGAAAAAGACTTTTTCTCATAAGGAAGAAAAAAGAACTTACTATCTTTGGGATCTGATACTACACCGCTGCTTAATCCCTTAGTGGATCGACTGTATTACATAAGTGGATTCCTAAATTGTGCCCCATATTATGGTATAATTAAGCAGTTTTTTTTAGTTGTATCGACCTAGTCGCTCACTAATTGATCTTTACGGTGCTTTCTCTATCAATTTGAGACTTTATCCATAGAGTAGTAGTATAGGCTCTACTTTATTCCTATTTGGATTCTCATGAAGTGTCCTTCCTTCCTACAGCTGATAGGGCAAAATCGTTGTTTTGACGATCCCTATGTAGAAAGCCCTTTTTCTAGTATTTACTAGAAAATTTCATCTTTTTTTTCTTCTTTCTATAGTGGAGATAGTCGCACGTAATGACAGATCACGGCCATATTATTAAAAGCTTGTGGTAAGAAGGGGTTTCGTTCTAGCGCCCGGAAATAATATTCCAAGGCCTTTGTATGCTCTCCATTGCTTGTGTGTATAAGGCCTATGTTATATAGTATATAACTTCGATCATAGGGATCAATTTCTAGTCGCGTAGCTTCATAATAATTCTGCAAAGCTTCCGCATAATTTCCTTCGGATTGAGCCAACATCCGTTACGGTCGTTCATTCTATTCAAAAAATCTCCGTTTCAAAACCGTACATGAGGTTTTCATCTCATACGGCTCCTCCCTTCTTTACATAATACTAAGCGAAAAATCTATAGAATGAAAATCGAATTAGTCCCATCTCATTATGGACCGAAAGGGGCTGGTATTTTTCCAAGAAATCTCTAGCCAACCTTCCCTCAAGAGGTTTTTCTTAACACCAATAAATTCTATTAATGAATAAATTCTATTAATGCTAGAGGAAAACGATAGCTCCAAGAATTTCTTTGTTCTCAACGCCTCCTATTTATAGGAATTAGCCACTTCAACGACCTTTGATGGTTATAAGGGTATCCAAAGTACAAACCTGATGGTTGTTTGTTATCCCAACCATTCTTCCCAACCCTGATACCGATCAGGAAAGGGCTAATTTCTAACAAAGTTTTTCTCTTGTTGATTCCTATTTCGAGGTGTAGTGCTTTTCTCCCTTATGCTGCCTATTGGTACTAGTAGAGTAGGATTGGCCTGTAATATGGAACCCATCCCGTAGGTGTAACCTTTCGCTCAATACTCAAATCTACAATTGAAGCATTTGAAGCCACATCAATCGAGGATACACGACAGAAGGAATTGTTAGTTCACACCTCACCTTCCCCAAGCGTGGGTTTCCTTTACTAATTTTGTTCTCTCTACGTGAAACCCCTCTCTTTCTCGTAAGACTGAGATGTGGGTAGGGCTAAAAAAAACAAACAAAAAAAAGACTCAAATCGCACCATCTCTATAATAAGTAAATGCCCGTTTTTCCCCTGAAGTTGTCGGAATTATTTGCAATAAAATATTGGCTACAATCGAGGAGGTCTTATCAATGAAATTTCCATTTATACGGGATCTAGGCATAATTCCCAATCCATTCTATATAGAATTCTTTTCATTCTATCACAAAATAACATAAAAACAAAACATTCGATTCGTATAAATCGATCCATACGCTCTAAATGGATAAGAGAGGTATGGATTTTCCGCTCAACTAAAATTGAATTGTCTCCTTTTCCTTCTGTTTGGACAAGAAGAGATATGAAATATTTGACTAAGATTGGATTTAATTCCACTTTCCTATTTCTCAACAACAACTTCTCTCATCAGCTATTTCGCGTTTTCAAAGTCATTAATTATCGCGTACCCCCCTTTTTTTTTATTTAGGTTTTCTCCCCAAAGAAAAACTTTTTTTGGAGCGTAATTCCTAGTAAAAAAATCCCGGATCCTTCCACTTAGATGAAAAGAAATTTTTCCAATAGAGCCATGGAATCCCCGAGCGGTTGTAGCTGTAACCTGTACTTCAGGGATACGAAAACTCGCTATTCACTCAGTTTTTTTCCATAATAAGATTATGTAGGAGAGATGGCCGAGCGGTTCAAGGCGTAGCATTGGAACTGCTATGTAGACTTTTGTTTACCGAGGGTTCGAATCCCTCTCTTTCCGTTTCTCTTAATTCATCAACGTTACCGATCACAATGTATCAAATCAAATAACAATTTATTGCAGCAATAATACTTTTATTTAATAGAAATTCTCTATAGCAAATTGCTGCGGTATGTAAAATACACATAGACTAAATAACAAAAAAGAAAAAGGATTCTAAGGTGAATCTATTTCTGCTAGGTGAATGGGAAAATACGAATTAAGAGCCTTAGGGCGATTTAGTTCGGGGAAAGGGGAAAAATTTTTATGAACCTTTCCTTTTTTCGTTAAGTTCAAGTCTGACGAGAGTAATATTCTACAACTAACAACTCATTTATTTTGAGACCGACCCATTTCCTATCTAGGATTTTTTGTACTACTCCCTTATATTGCAATGTGTCAACCGTCAAATGCTTTGGCAATTTGCCCTGATCGGATGAAGCAATAGAATTTTGAACGAGGCGTTTTGATCTTTGGTTATCCTTCGTAGTAATAATATCTCGGGGTTTGCAACGAAAACTTGGTATATCAACTATACGATCATTAACTAAAATATGTCTATGGTTAACTAATTGCCGGGCCCCAGGAATGGTTGAAGCCATACCCAATCGAAAAACGATATTATCCAAACGCATTTCGAGTAATTGTAGTAAAACCTGACCTGTTGACCTTTTTGCTTTTCCGGCCATATGTACATATCTAAGTAATTGTCGTTCTGTCAGACCATAATGAAAACGCAATTTCTGTTTTTCTTCAAGACGAATACGATATTGCTCTTTTTTCCCAGAATGGAATTTCTTTTTCAGATTACTTCCGGATTTAGGTGTTTTTCTAGTGAGTCCTGGTAAAACTCCCAGACGGCGTATTTTTTTTAAACGAGGTCCTCTATAACGGGACATGAAGACTCCTTTTTTATTTTATTGAAATTTCATTTTACACAATAAATTTCATTGTATTTACATTACAGAATACATCGAAATTAAAACTGAATTAAACTAAAGGATAAACAGAGTAAAATCTACTAAAGTACCACAGTACCACAAAAAACGTAATTTCATCAACATCTGAACTTTTTGTATATATATTATATATTTTAATGTTTTGTATCTAGCAAAATTGTAAGGTAGAACAACATAATAGACTCTGGATTCTCCATTTAATTCGGAGGAAAAGAGAGATTTTTGTTCATGGAACATCGACAGAGAAAAAAGCCGACTATCGGATTTGAACCGATGACCCTCGCATTACAAATGCGATGCTCTAACCTCTGAGCTAAGCGGGCTTACATAACAGAAATAGTGTAACAAATAGAAATATATATAGGAAATCTGTAAAATGTAAGATCTTAATTATTAATCTTAGTTATTAACTAGTTCCACATTGGAAGTTCTGCTTAGAAAAAAAAAAAGAATGAATATCAAGCGTTATAGTATGATTTAGAATACTATAAAAAAAGGGGGGGAGAAAAACTTTGGAATATATTGATTCCGATTGAATTGGAAATATATCAACGATAGAATCAATGCAATTCAGAATTGCAATAAGTGGGGTCTATCAAATAGAGATGAGCTGCTAGACTACGTCGAATAATGAATTCAATGATTCAAAAAAACTAAGAGATAAATGAAATTACACAAGGAATCCTAGTTTCAAAGAAAAGGAAAATGGGGATATGGCGAAATCGGTAGACGCTACGGACTTGATTGTATTGAGCCTTGGTATGGAAACCTGCTAAGTGGTAACTTCCAAATTCAGAGAAACCCTGGAATTAAAAATGGGCAATCCTGAGCCAAATCCCACTTTTGATAAACAAGCGGTTCTCAAACTAGAACCCAAAGGAAAAGGATAGGTGCAGAGACTCAATGGAAGCTGTTCTAACGAATCGAGGTAATTACGTTGTGTTGGTAGGGAAACTCCCTCTAAATTAGAGAAAGAAGGGCTTTATAGATCTAATACACACGTATGGATACTGGCATAGCAAACCAAAGGATTAATCACAGAATCCTATATCATAATATCATAATATAGGTTCTTTATTTATTTTTGAAAATGAAATTCAGAATTATTATGAAATAGAAAATTCCGAATCCATTCTACTCGAACATTGAGTAATCAAATCCTTCATTCATTGTTTTTGAGATCTTTTAAAAAGTGGAGATTAATCGGACGAGGATAAAGAGAGAGTCCCATTCTACATGTCAATACTGACAACAATGAAATTTCTAGTAAAAGGAAAATCCGTCGACTTTATAAGTTGTGAGGGTTCAAGTCCCTCTATCCCCAACAAACCCTCTTTTATTCCCCAACCATAGTATTTATCCTCTTTTTTCTTTTATCAATGGGTTTAAGATTCATTAGCTTTCTCATTCTACACTTTGACAAAGAAGTGCGAAGAGAACTCAATGGATCTTATGCTATTCATTAAATGCATTTCTTTTTTATTAAAGTATCGGCAAGGAATCTCGATTATTAATTCGATTTGGAATAGAATACTTTATGGATTTTTTAATCCCTTTAATTGACATAGGTGCAAATACTCCACTAGGATGATGCACAAGAAAGGGTCAGGATAGCTCAGTTGGTAGAGCAGAGGACTGAAAATCCTCGTGTCACCAGTTCAAATCTGGTTCCTGGCAAACAAAAAAAAGGGTCCACGGAATAAATA